TTGATTCAATATCCATGAATCTAGAAAGTAGGATTGATGGTTGGAACGAACATATAACAAGAATTCTAGGGAATTCTTGGGAATTCTTGATTGGAGCTGAGCTAACTATGGCGCAAAGTCGTATTTCTTTGGTTAATAGGATCCAAAGGGTTTATCGATCCCAGGGGGTGCAGATCCATAATAGGCATATAGAACTTATTGTACGTCAAATAACATCAAAAGTCTTGGTTTCAGAAGATGGAATGTCTAATGTTTTTTTGCCCGGAGAACTAATTGGGTTGTTGCGGGCGGAACGAACGGGGCGCGCTTTGGAAGAAGCGATCTGCTATCGAGCTATCTTATTGGGAATAACGAGAGCATCTCTAAATACTCAAAGTTTTATATCCGAAGCGAGTTTTCAAGAAACTGCTCGAGTTTTAGCAAAAGCAGCTCTCCGGGGCCGGATCGATTGGTTGAAAGGACTAAAAGAAAACGTTGTTCTGGGGGGGATGATACCTGCCGGTACCGGATTCAAGGGATTCGTACACCGTTCAAATCAACAAAAGAACATTTCCTTGAAAACAAAAAAAAAGAATCTATTCGAGGGAGAAATGAGAGATATTTTGTTTTACCATAGAGAATTATTTGATTCTTGTCTTTCAAAGAATTTCCACGATAGACCAAAACAACAATGATTTCTGGGATTTAATACAAGAGATTCATCCTTTTTATCTTCTCTGTATTTGTTATGGTTATTTAATTTAGTAATAAAATAAAGAAATTCAAATAATAACAAATAGAAAGAAATTAGTGGTTTGGGTTGTGTATCAATGGCCAATCCGCCTTAGAAAAGAAGGTTCCGTTGGAACAATTACTTATTTCAGGATACCTCGTCTCTTTATTAAATAAAAAAAGGGAAAGTGTGGGGAGAAATGACAAGAAGATATTGGAACATCAATTTGGAAGAGATGATGGAGGCGGGAGTTCATTTGGGTCACGGGATTCGGAAATGGAATCCTAGAATGGCACCTTATATCTCTGCAAAACGGAAGGGCATTCATATTATAAATCTTACTAGAACTGCTCGTTTTTTATCAGAGGTCTGTGATTTAGTTTTTGATGCAGCAAGCAGAGGAAAACAATTTTTAATTGTTGGGACAAAATGGAAAGTAGCTGATTCAGTAGCACGGGCTGCAATAAGGGCTCGATCCCATTATGTTAATAAAAAGTGGCTTGGAGGTATGTTAACGAATTGGTCCACTACAAAAAGGAAACTTCAAAAATTCAGGGACTTGAGAGTGGAACAAAAGACGGGGAGACTCGCCCGTCTTCCGAAGAGAGATGCAGCCATGTTGAAGAGACAATTATCTCACTTGCAAAGATATCTGGGTGGGATTAAATATATGACAGAGTTACCTGATATTGTAATCATCGTTGATCAACAAGAAGAATATAAGGCCCTTCGAGAATGTATTACTTTGGGAATTCCAACGATTTGTTTAATCGATACAAATTGTGATCCGGATCTCGCAGATATTTCGATTCCGGCGAACGATGATTCTATAGCTTCAATCCGATTAATTCTTACCAAATTAGTATTTGCAATTTGTGAGGGCCGCTTATATAAGAAATCCTTGATTCAAGATAAAATCAAAAATTGACTTCGTAAACTCGATAATAGAATCGGTTACTATTCCTGAATCTCAAAAAATATATAAAAACGACTGGGGATTTTATGTGATTAATCGGTATCCTAAATATAAAATTCAAGTAGACAAGTCGAGAAATAGATAATAGATGGTTGAATCAAAATAATTTCTTTTAAAGTGATATTTCAGTCAGAGGACAATATGAATGTTCTATCATACTCAATCAACACGCTAAAGGGGTTATACGATATATCCGGTGTGGAAGTAGGCCAACATTTCTATTGGCAAATAGGGGGGTTCCAAATCCATGGCCAGGTACTTATTACTTCTTGGGTTGTAATTGCTATCTTATTAGGTTCAGCTGCTATAGCTGTTCGGAATCCACAAACCATTCCGACTGGCGGTCAGAATTTCTTTGAATATGTCCTTGAATTCATTCGAGACGTGAGCAAAACTCAAATTGGAGAAGAATATCGCCCCTGGGTTCCCTTTATTGGGACTATGTTTCTATTTATTTTTGTTTCTAATTGGTCAGGGGCTCTTTTACCTTGGAAAATCATACAGTTACCTCACGGGGAGTTAGCCGCACCCACGAATGATATAAATACTACTGTTGCTTTAGCTTTACTAACGTCGGTAGCCTATTTCTATGCGGGTCTTACAAAAAAAGGATTAGGTTATTTTGGTAAATACATTCAACCAACTCCAATTCTTTTACCCATTAACATCTTAGAAGATTTCACAAAACCTCTATCACTTAGTTTTCGACTTTTCGGAAATATATTAGCGGATGAACTAGTCGTTCTTGTTCTTGTTTCTTTAGTACCTTTAGTGGTTCCTATACCTGTCATGTTCCTCGGATTATTTACAAGCGGTATTCAGGCTCTTATTTTTGCAACTTTAGCCGCAGCTTATATAGGCGAATCCATGGAGGGCCATCATTGATTAGTCTTAGAAAGAGTCCTTTTTTTAGCTTAGATCAAGGCAATATATGTGTGGCTCAAGATACTCTATTCTATCAGGATAATCTCTTTCTATTTTCTAAATATACAAATAGAGTCTACGATAATAGAAAAACGATCTTCGAGAAGTTTCAACTAAAGGGGAGTTGGTTAGTAGAGAGGGGTCGCGCCAGGTATGATGTGTAATCCAATGGCTATAAGTTAACTCTTGTAGATTAGATGTTTCGAAGAATGATTCGAAAAGGAAATGAAAAAACTCAAGTTGGATTGATTCGGAAAGACTCTACAAATAGGAAATAAAAAAGATGAAGTCTTTCTAATGATCTAATGATTCAATAATATTCTTATTTCTATTTCAATTTGGAGTTTTTAGTTATTTTGACTAGATGAATATTAGCAATAGAATAATTAAGTCATAATTCATTGGTTGATTGTATCATTAACCATTTCTTTTTTTTTGTGTGAGGAACTTATCATGAATCCACTGATTTCTGCCGCTTCCGTTATTGCTGCTGGATTGGCTGTAGGACTTGCTTCTATTGGGCCTGGAATTGGTCAAGGTACTGCTGCGGGCCAAGCTGTAGAGGGTATTGCGAGACAGCCCGAGGCAGAGGGAAAAATACGAGGTACTTTATTGCTTAGTTTGGCCTTTATGGAAGCTTTAACAATTTATGGATTGGTTGTAGCATTGGCGCTTTTATTTGCGAATCCTTTTGTTTAATCCGAGAAAAGAAAAAGAAATAGGGGAAATACATATTTCTTTTCGCGTATTGGACTTGCAGGTTGCTTTTTCACATTATATCAAAATATCGTTCCCACACAATTACTTATTCGTTGAGAAACTAACCTGCGGGAAGGACTGATTTGAGGATGAGGAATTAGTGTTACTCACTTCCTTTCTTCCTTCCCCCTTTTAGTCCAAAGGAGAGGTGTTGCAACAAAAGAGGTATTTCGCAATTCACATGAAACCTAGTACCTAATTCTATTCCAATAAGTCTTATTCTTATTGTTTATTGGGAATCTCAATTAAAAAAAGACAATTCATTTCGAAATTGAATCGATTTTTGAATCGATTTTCTATTTAGAAGTAGCAAAGAGGTGAAGCAATACAACGATTTTTTTAGTTTATCTATAAGAGGAGCTCATATGAAAAATGTAACCGATTCTTTCGTTTTCTTGGGTCACTGGCCATCCGCCGGGAGTTTCGGGTTTAATACCGATATTTTAGCAACAAATCTAATAAATCTCAGCGTAGTGATTGGTGTATTGATCTTTTTTGGAAAGGGAGTGTGTGCGGGTTGTTTATTTCAAGAATAGGTTGGATTCAACCAGCTGTACCTCTTTTTTTTCTTTATAACTAAGGACGAAAGGTACATGATTTCGCGAATTACTTCTGAATAAATAAAGAAACCATATGTAAGAACCATAGCATTTCGCGATTTGTTGGTAAATATACTTTGATTCTCTATCAACCAATAATGGGGGACCATTAACATGGTTAAAGCTAAACCGTTTGAAGTCTAGGCACAGCATGGTATTCTTTCTACCACTATATTAATACCGAAATGGTTTTAAAAAAAGAATAGTTCGAATTTTATCGATATAGAACACTCATGTCGATAAAATGATTTGAATCCCTTATTGGAAAAATGTTCATCCTTTTTTTATTAATATTGATAGTAAATAAATGTCAAACGCTGAGTCGATGACCTACATATAAAGTAAGACAAATTTTTGGATTTGAAGTGAAGAAAAAAAAAAAAAAAAACAACTTTGCTGACAATTACTTATTTTTTAGTTTTTGTTTGGTCAGAAGAGTCCTCTGAATATTCTGGTCTTTTTTTTTTTTTTATTAGTGATACTTTATTTTTGGAATATGAACAGAGAAGAGAGGATAGGTTCATTACATTCAAAAAAGATATGGAAATTCGCCATAAATAATTGAAGTAATTGAACGTGAGAGCCAAATGAATTGAAAGATTCAAGTTTGGTTCGGGAAGGGATCATGAACGTTTTGAAATAAATGGAAAGATAATCTACTTTCATTAAGTGATTTATTAGATAATCGAAAACAGAGGATCTTGAATACTATTCGAAATTCAGAAGAACTACGCGGAAAGGCCATTGAACAGCTGGAAAAAGCCCGGACTCGCTTAAGGAAAGTAGAAAAGGAAGCGGATCAGTTTCGAGTGAATGGATATTCTGAAATAGAACGAGAAAAAATGAATTTGATTAATTCAACTTATAAAACTTTAGAACAATTAGAAAATTACAAAAATGAAAGCATTCATTTTGAACAACAAAGAGCAATTAATCAAGTCCGACAACGGGTCTTCCAACAAGCCTTACAAGGAGCTCTAGTAACTCTGAATAGTTGTTTGAACAACGAGTTACATTTACGTACCATCAA